ATTTCTTATACTATATCTCTCTCCCGTGAAATTCTCGAGCCGAAAGATGGATGCATATGCTGTGTTTCATTTTGCTAAATGATATCAATTAAATGGTGTATCAATTCTATAAATTGGATATAGCAATAAATAAATCAGCAAAATTCTTTTATTTTAGATAGAAGAAACATTTCTTCTATCTAAAATAAAAGAATGTACCCTTCTATCCAAATCCAATTTGCATCGATAAAATAAATCCAAATTCTAGATTCCAGCAGTAGATGAATAATTGCAAATTTTTGTGTGTACGAGATTCGAATAACTTCAAAATAACTGACATAATTTTTTATTTTTCCTGATCAGAAAAATACATGAAAAAGAAAGGAGGTAGAAAAATTTTTTGATTTATGGTTAAAGAAGAAAAACAAGAAAACAAGGGTTCTGTTGAATTTCAAGTATTCAGTTTCACCAATAAGATACGGAGACTTGCTTCACATTTGGAATTACACAAAAAAGATTTTTCATCGGAAAGAGGTCTACGAAGACTTTTGGGAAAACGTCAACGTTTGCTGGCTTATTTGGCAAAGAAAAATAGAGTACGTTATAAGAAATTAATAAGTCAGTTGGATATTCGGGAGAAGTAATTTAATCGTTCGAATTTTTTTCTTATTTTATTAGTAGTCTTATAGTAGTCTTAGATTTTGCATTTTGATGAGCCTCGTTTTGAGGAATTCATGGAATAATGAATTAAGGAAGAAAAAAGAATATGAGTCTACCGTTTACAAGAAAAGATCTAATGATAGTCAATATGGGCCCTCACCACCCATCAATGCATGGTGTTCTTCGACTGATCGTTACTCTCGATGGTGAAGATGTTGTTGATTGTGAACCCATATTAGGCTATTTACACAGAGGAATGGAAAAAATCGCAGAAAACAGAACGATTATACAATACTTGCCTTATGTAACACGGTGGGATTATTTAGCTACTATGTTTACAGAAGCAATAACGGTAAATGCACCAGAATTCTTAGAGAATATTCAAATACCTCAAAGAGCCAGCTATATTCGGGTTATTATGTTAGAATTGAGCCGTATAGCTTCTCACTTGTTATGGCTTGGGCCTTTTATGGCGGATCTCGGCGCACAGACTCCTTTTTTCTACATTTTTAGAGAGAGAGAATTAATATATGATCTATTTGAAGCTGCTACAGGTATGCGAATGATGCATAATTACTTTCGCATCGGAGGAGTAGCTGCCGATCTACCTTATGGATGGATGGATAAATGTTTAGATTTCTGTGATTATTTTTTACGAGGAGTTGTTGAATATGAACAACTTATTACACAGAATCCTATTTTTTTAGAACGAGTTGAAGGAGTAGGTTTTATTAGCGGAGAAGAAGCTGTAAATTGGGGCTTATCGGGACCAATGTTACGAGCTTCTGGAATACAATGGGATCTTCGTAAAATTGATCCTTATGAGTCTTACAATCAATTCGATTGGAAAGTCCAATGGCAAAAAGAAGGAGATTCGTTAGCTCGCTATTTAGTACGAATTGGTGAAATGAAGGAATCCATCAAAATTATTCAACAGGCTGTAGAGAAAATTCCTGGAGGCCCTTATGAGAATTTAGAAGCCCGACGCTTTAAGAAAGCAAAGAATTCGGAATGGAATGATTTTGAATATAGATTTCTTGGGAAAAAACCTTCCCCAAATTTTGAATTATCAAAACAAGAGCTTTATGTAAGAGTAGAAGCTCCAAAAGGGGAATTAGGAATTTATCTGGTAGGAGATGACAGTCTTTTCCCCTGGAGATGGAAAATTCGTCCACCCGGTTTTATTAATTTACAAATTCTTCCTCAGCTAGTTAAAAAAATGAAATTGGCTGATATCATGACGATATTAGGTAGTATAGATATCATTATGGGGGAAGTTGATCGTTGAAATGATAATAGATAGGATAGAGGTAGAAACTCTCAATTCTTTTTTGAAATCGGAATTATTAAAAGAAGTCTATGGACTAATATGGATTCTACCTATTTTGACCCTCTTATTGGGAATCACAATAGAAGTACTTGTAATTGTGTGGTTAGAAAGAGAAATATCCGCATCGATACAACAACGTATTGGTCCTGAATATGCCGGCCCCCTAGGACTGCTTCAAGCTATAGCAGATGGAACTAAGCTGATTTTTAAAGAGGATATCCTGCCATCCCGAGGAGAGATTCCTTTATTTAGCATTGGACCCTCTATAGCAGTCATATCCGTTTTATTAAGTTTTTTAGTTATCCCTTTTGGATATCATTTTGTTTTAGCTGATCTTAGTATTGGTGTTTTTTTATGGATTGCCATTTCAAGTATTGCTCCTATTGGTCTTCTTATGGCAGGATATAGCTCAAATAATAAATATTCTTTTTCAGGTGGTCTACGAGCAGCTGCTCAATCTATTAGTTATGAAATACCATTAACTTTTTGTGTGCTAGCAATATCTCTACGTGTGATTCGTTAAAAAAGGAGCTTTTCCTCTAAAATCTATTGAATATTTATCTTCCTTTTCTTATTCTGTATTCAGGTCGGTAAGTTAAACTAGATAGCTATATGAGTGAAACAAAACAGCTTATTAATTTGTAGTAAAAATAAAAAATCTCATTTCCTACGTACAAGAAAAGTTGAAGTAAACATAAGCAGTGTAAACTCTTTACCCCAAGATTGAGATTGTTTGATTAGTCATCATATCTTGAAGCGGGCAAGAATAAAGGATTCGCGATATGGAATTCCATTACTAGAATATTTTTAGTTATTACTAGAACTTATAACCATATAAAAGAACCCATAAAAAGTTAGTGAGGGATTAGGAACACTAAAGTACATAAAGGATTAGTAATGAGAGAATCTAAATCATTAGACATTTTTCCTCATAAAAGGAATCATAATAAGAACTTGAAATTGGTGGAAATGATCAAGTAGTACTTTCTTCGGATTCCGATCCAGAGTATATTCCCATTCACTTGTTAAGGAAATAGCTATCAAGAACGAATTAACCCTTTATTTCTTTTTTCTTTTTAAGTATCCCCTTCCCCGGGAAAGAAGAATAGGACAAAAGATATGGAATGCAATACAAAAAAAGATCCTTATTTATTCTTTCTTTTATCTATATTCATACAGAATTGAATTCGTCATGAACTAATATCCAATTCTTTTCATTTATTAATTGCTATAACGAGTGTTTTATTCCAATATTAAGTTATTACTGAACAAGAAAAAACTGTCATTTTATTATATAAAGGATAAGATCAATTCGGAAGCGCTTTTTTATTATTTTAGCAGACGGAATTGCTTTGGTCTAATTTAGGACTTTCCAATCAATTTTATCTTACCTAATTCTATCTACGCTCGGGGGATAAGATCGAAAAGAAATAATCCTTTTTTCTGATCATAGAGGAGCCGTATGAAGCTAAGGTTTCATGTACGGTTTTGGAATAGCGGTGGGAACTGTGATGTTATCATCGACTATGATTATCTAACAGTTCAAGTACGGTTGATATAGTTGAAGCACAATCAAAATATGGTTTTTTTGGATGGAATCTTTGGCGTCAGCCTATAGGTTTTCTAGTTTTTCTAATTTCTTCTTTGGCAGAATGTGAAAGATTACCCTTTGATTTACCAGAAGCAGAGGAAGAATTAGTAGCGGGTTATCAAACCGAATATTCCGGTATTAAATATGGTTTATTTTATCTTGCTTCTTACCTAAATTTATTAGTTTCCTCCTTATTTGTAACTGTTCTCTACTTAGGCGGGTGGAATTTTTCTATTCCCTATATATCCTTTTTTGAATTTTTCCAAATGAATAAAATTGTGGGAATTTTAGAAATGATAATGGGTATCCTTATTACATTAACTAAAGCTTTTTTATTTCTCTTCATTTCTATCACAATAAGATGGACTTTACCCCGGATGAGAATGGATCAGTTATTAAATCTTGGATGGAAATTTCTTTTACCTATTTCTCTGGGCAATCTCTTATTAACAACTTCTTCCCAACTAGTTTCACTATAAATAAGATAATTTCACTATAAATAAGATAATACAATAACAGTAAGAATATCTTCAACACAAAAGTTCTCTCAAACAAGAGAAAGAAACATACCTTTTTTCATAGATATTTAGAATATGTTCCCTATGATAACTGGGTTCATTAGTTATGGTCAACAAACAATACGTGCCGCACGATACATTGGTCAAGGTTTCATAATTACCTTATCCCACACAAATCGTTTACCTATAACGATTCACTACCCTTATGAAAAATCAATTACATCAGAGCGTTTCCGCGGGCGAATACACTTTGAATTTGATAAATGTATTGCTTGTGAAGTATGTGTTCGTGTATGCCCAATAGATCTACCCCTTGTGGATTGGAGATTTGAAAAGGATATTAAAAAGAAACAATTGCTTAATTATAGCATTGATTTCGGAGTTTGTATATTTTGTGGTAACTGTGTTGAATATTGTCCGACAAACTGTTTATCAATGACTGAAGAATATGAACTTTCTACTTATGATCGTCATGAATTGAATTACAATCAAATTGCTTTGAGTCGATTACCAGTCTCCATAATGGGAGATTACACAATTCAAACAATTAGGAATTCGCCTCAAAGTAAAATAGACGAAGAAAAATCTTGGAATTCAAGAACGATTACTGATTACTAGGTACTAGGATTTTTTGTTAGAAAAATTCAAAAGTTTTTTACTAACTATAAAGAAAAATGAATAACTACTGCTTAATTTAAAATGAGAGTAGATTTTCGTGATGTGATTTCTAACTATACAATTTATATAAAAATATCCTAATCCCTTTTTCTTTCCTTGAATCTTTTAGTTTTAGTCAGTTCATGAAAAATTTTATACTATTAATTTCTTCTTATCCATAATGGATTTACCTGGACCAATACATGAGATTCTTGTGCTATTTGGGGGATTTGTTCTTCTACTAGGGGGTCTAGGAGTAGTATTACTTACCAACCCAATTTATTCTGCCTTTTCGCTGGGATTAGTTCTTGTTTGTATATCCTTGTTCTATTTTTTATTGAATTCCTACTTTGTAGCTGTCGCACAACTTCTTATTTATGTGGGAGCCATAAATGTCTTGATCATATTTGCTGTAATGTTTGTAAATGGCTCAGAGTGGTCTAAAGATAAGAATTATTGGACTATTGGAGATGGGTTTACTTCACTCGTTTCTATAACTATTCCTTTTTCACTAATGACTACTATCCCAGATACGTCATGGTATGGAATTCTTTGGACTACAAGATCAAACCAAATAGTAGAACAGGGTCTCATAAATAACGTTCAACAAATTGGGATTCATTTAGCAACCGATTTTTATCTTCCGTTTGAACTCATTTCCCTAATTCTTCTAGTTTCTTTAATAGGTGCAATTACTATGGCTCGACAATAATAAATTCTTAGAATTTCAAATCTAAAAAAATAACTAAAGAATAAAACAAACAATTTTTTTTTAGTAAAATCCATCTACTGTCAACACAACAAATACTTTTTTTCTCTTTTGTTGCGTTCTATTCTAATTAATTGAATCGGTTCAATTCTTGTACTCATATTGAAATGAATCGAGATGGATAAGGAGTTAGTTAATGATGTTTGAGCATGTACTTTTTTTGAGTGTCTATTTATTTTCGATTGGTATCTATGGATTGATTACAAGCCGAAACATGGTTAGAGCTCTAATATGTCTTGAACTTATACTGAATTCAATTAATCTAAATCTCGTAACATTTTCGGCTCTATTTGATAGTCGCCAATTAAAAGGAGACATTTTCGCAATTTTTGTTATAGCCCTGGCGGCGGCTGAAGCAGCTATTGGACTATCCATTCTTTCTTCCATCCATCGTAACAGGAAATCAACTCGTATCAATCAATCGAATTTTTTGAATAATTAGGCATAGAATTCTCTAAACAAAGGCGCATATATAATAATAAGGAACATTAAGATTAATAAAATTCGAGTCTTCTTTTCTTTTTTTTATTTGAGAATACCTATTTTTGAAGTAGGTTATTTCAGAGTAGTCTTTTTTAGTTATTAAATTTTTCATTTTTGCAATTCATTGATATTGCAATATTCAAATTGCAATAATTTATATTGCAAAGATAATAGCCAATGGCTAATTCGAATTAGTATGTAGAATTCGTATAATTATGACTGTTGAAGCCTTAAATTCAAGTCTCTTGGCTCTTTTCACGCTTTCTCACAAACAGATTAAGAAATATATTGCATTATTTATTAAAGTTTGGATAAACCATTGCTTCGTCTGGTGTCTACAATACATATAACTTATATAGTACTAATTTCATTTTTACCAGATCGAAAATTATTATGTTGAAAAGGAAAATTTCTAGATCCAATGTCACATTCTGTAAAAATTTATGATACATGTATAGGATGCACTCAATGTGTACGAGCTTGTCCAACAGATGTATTAGAAATGATACCTTGGGATGGATGTAAAGCCAAGCAAATTGCTTCTGCGCCGAGAACCGAAGATTGTGTGGGTTGTAAGAGATGCGAATCCGCCTGCCCAACAGATTTTTTAAGTGTCCGCGTTTATTTAGGGCCTGAAACAACCCGCAGCATGGCTCTATCTTATTGATACGTTACAAAAAACTCCACTTGAATCGTCTGATTCCTCTTTACCGAAGAAGCCTGTGCTCAATATAATCGAGCATGGGCTTTTCTGGTCAAAACGTATCTTGTCTTTATTACTTTATCATGAGTTATTTTCCTTGGTTAACAATACTTGTTGTTTTGCCGATATTTGCAGGTTCATTAATTTTCTTTTTACCCCATAAAGGAAACAAAATTGTTAGGTGGTATACTATATCTATTTGTTTATTAGAATTCCTTCTAATGACTTATGCATTCTGTTATCATTTCCAATTAGAGGATCCCTTAATCCAATTAAGGGAGGATTCTAATTGGATAGATGTTTTTGATTTCCACTGGAGATTGGGAATCGATGGACTTTCATTAGGATCTATTTTATTGACAGGATTTATCACTACTTTAGCTACTTTAGCGGCTTGGCCAATTACCCGGAATTCGCGATTATTCTATTTCCTGATGCTAGCAATGTATAGCGGTCAAATAGGATTATTTTCTTCACGAGACCTTTTACTTTTTTTTATCATGTGGGAGTTAGAATTAATTCCTGTTTACTTACTTTTATCCATGTGGGGGGGGAAAAGGCGTCTATATTCAGCTACCAAGTTTATTTTGTATACTGCAGGCGGTTCCATTTTTTTCTTAATCGGAGTTCTGGGTATGGGCTTATATGGTTCCAACGAACCAATATTAGACTTGGAACGATTGATTAATCAATCATACCCTGCAACATTGGAAATACTACTTTATTTTGGCTTCCTTATTGCTTATGCTGTCAAATTGCCGATTATACCTCTACATACGTGGTTACCAGATACCCACGGGGAAGCACATTACAGTACATGTATGCTTTTAGCGGGAATCTTATTAAAGATGGGAGCATATGGATTGATTCGGATCAATATGGAATTGTTACCTCATGCTCATTATCTATTCTCCCCCTGGTTGGTAATAATAGGAGCGGTGCAAATAATCTATGCAGCTTCAACTTCTCTTGGTCAACGAAATTTCAAAAAAAGAATAGCCTACTCCTCCGTATCTCACATGGGTTTCATAATTATAGGAATTGGTTCCATAACCAACATTGGACTAAATGGAGCTATTTTACAAATATTATCCCATGGATTTATTGGTGCTACACTATTTTTCTTGGCAGGAACGGCTTGTGATAGAATGCGTCTTGTTTATCTCGAAGAACTGGGAGGGATATCTATACCAATGCCAAAAATGTTTACTATGTTTAGTAGCTTTTCAATGGCTTCTCTTGCCTTACCAGGAATGAGCGGTTTTGTTGCAGAATTAGTAGTATTTTTTGGACTAATTACTAGTCCAAAATTTATGTTAATGCCAAAAATGCTAATTACTTTTGTAATGGCGATTGGAATGATATTAACTCCTATTTATTTATTATCTATGTTACGCCAGATGTTCTATGGATACAAGTTATTTCATGTTCCAAACGCAAATTTTGTGGATTCTGGACCACGAGAACTCTTTCTTTTAATCTGTATCTTTTTACCAGTAATAGGAATTGGTATTTATCCAGATTTTGTTCTCTCGCTATCCGTTGACAGGGTAGAGGCTCTCTTATCCAATTATTATCCTAAATAGGATTTTCTTTTTTTAACAAGTCCGCTCTATATTTCATAATGGAAAAACCGAAAAATTCCGAAAAAAGTAAAAAAGTCTAATTAGATCTATTTCGAATTTTTGGGAACCCCTTTGAAAAGACGTTCAAAGGGGTTCTCAAATCCAAAAAAATGGGAAAAAACCTTCATTTTATGAATGTTTTATGTTATGTAATCATTTAGATGGTAATGTAAATGAACCATAACTATGTAAACCTATTCCTAAAAGATTGATACCAAAATAGCAGATCCAAATTATAAGAAATCCTATCGAAGCTACAAATGCAGAATTTGTACCCTTCCAACTTGGATTTGTTCTACTATGTAAATAAATTGCAAATATGGTCCAGGTAATAAATGCCCAAGTTTCCTTAGGATCCCAATTCCAATAGGATCCCCACGCCTCATTAGCCCATACTGCTCCACAAAGAATACCTATGGTTAAAAGGGTAAACCCTAGACTAATAACACGATAACTCCAAGAATCCAAACGCTCGGTTAATTGATATTTGTAATAATTTGGAAATGAAGGAAAAGAGGTGTTTTTTAAGGCACTTCTTTTTGCATAGAAATATTCAATCTCACTAAATAAAAATGTTTTAAGTAATTTTCTTTTTTTCTTTTTAGAAAAGAAATCGAAATTCTTTCGAAATCTAATGATTAGAAGAGCGGCGGATAATAAGGATCCGCACAAAAGAGTTGCATAGCTTAGTAACATCATACTGACATGCATCATTAACCACTGAGATTGGAGAGCAGGTACTAGTATTGTAGATTGATGCATTTCAGTTAAAAGACCTGACGTGGCAAAGCCTTGCGTTAAAATAGTACTTGGCGTAGTTATTGCGCTTAAATCATTTTTAGAGTTCTGTATCTTAGGAATAGTATGAAGAATATACAGAGCCCATGAAAGGAAGATCAATGACTCATATAAATTACTTAATGGAAAATGCCCCGAAGAAACCCAACGAGAAACTAAGAATCCTGTTATAGAGAAAAAAGTAGCTATCATTCCTTTTTCTGACGAATCACGTAATCCCCTAAGTTCACGAACTAATAAGGTTATCAAATGAATCGTAATCACAATGGAAATTGTTGAGAAAGAGATATGAGTTAGTATATGTTCTAAAGTTGCAAATAGCATAAGGAGAAGGTCCCATTACAAAATTGGAAATTTCGAATTGAATCCATTTTCTAATCTATTGTATTCTTTTTCGAGAATGCCGCCACTCGGACTCGAACCGAGATGCTTGAGCACTGCTTCCTAAGAGCAGCGTGTCTACCAATTTCACCATGGCGGCTAACTTGAAAGAATAGTTAACTTAAAAGAATAATAGTTATTTTCTCGCGAATCGTCGAGATTGGGAGAATCCATAGAATTTAGGAAAATTATTAGAATTTCATCTTTAAATACAAAGAGTTTTGTATTTTGAAAAGTTTCTTGAGTCAAAGCCTTTACGCTCTTATTAATATGATTTACCAGTCCTAAACCTGTGAATTTTGGATAAGATCGGTAGAAATTCTAAATCCTATTGCAAGAGTACTCTACTTTTGATAATAGAATCCTCCTATTTTTTTATGAGGATTCCATTATCAAAAGTTTTTTGATAGGAAAAAAGAATACTGAGGACACAATATACCAAAACTTTTGTTCTATATAACAGAATAATAGAGGGATTAGTTCTAAGAATATTGTACCGAGGAATTCGACACATAAAAGTACATTCATTAATTAATCCAAATTATTCATTCATATTAAATAATTGGAATTTCTTTGAGATAGTTCAATTCAGATTATTCCAAAACCTGATTACTTGTTTGTTACCCGGAAAAACCTTTTGGTTTTGGATGCTCGTTACCGCTCAAAAATGATCTTGATTTTGCTAAGAAATAAGATTGTACTATGGAAAAATAAGTTTTTTTCTTCCAAATATTTTTACGAATACGCTTTTTTGACATCGAAGTACGTTTTTTTGGAACTGCCATTCAAAAAGGGAATTAGTTTTTTTAGTTGTATGTGAAAGACATCTATTGCCGCAAATCAATCCTTCTTTCTGTTTTTTCTTAGTATTTATACTTAGATACTGAAAGATAATGAAATTTGAAATTATTTTTTACTTCATTTTGTCTAATGTGGATAAGAAAAGAGTTTTTCGCGTATTTTTCATATATATTTTAGACTTTGTTTTCATAATATACAATATATACAAAGATATATTATAAACAAAGGTTTTCTATTTAAATCAATTTCTATATCAAATATACTCCATATATAAATCTAAGGTATGGGGGATAAGCCCCCATATAATATGGGGAGATAAAACGAAGGTAAAATTCAAATACTTAATTAAGTTGAGAAGATATTCAAGAATGGAATTCCAGTCAAAATAAAAAAAGAATTAGTCTATTAAACAAGATATTCTAAAACTTAGATAATTCTAGTCATTAGGATTTCCATTTTATATGAAGTAAAAAAGTAAAAAATATTCGAGAATTTCCGATAAATATAAAATTCAAATATAGTTGAAATTCAATCCATCAGTTACGAAATAAGAGAGCTATTTCATTTTAACAGAAAGAAATAAAAAAAAGAATAGGAATAGAAAGTAAACTGATTCAATCTTTTTTTGTATTTTAATAAATATCTTTTTTTATCTAATAACTAAATAACGAAATTCTTTGATTAAGTTTTTGAATTTAAGCAACTAAACCCATTCCGAATTTTTGAATATTTCAATGAGACAAATTTTTTAAAAATAAGAATTCCAGTATTTTTTCTTATTCTTATTTTGTCTTTTTAATTCCTTCAGAAAGAAATAAGAATAGGTTTGGTGAATCGGAAACAATTTTATAGAAAAAAAGAACTATAAATTTCAACTAAAAATTGCTATTTCTTTTCTTATGGAACATACATATCAATATGCCTGGGTAATCCCTCTTCTCCCACTTCCAGTTATTATGTCAACGGGGTTTGGGCTTTTTCTTATTCCGACAGCAACAAAAAATCTTCGTCGCATATGGGCTTTTCCTAGTGTTTTACTCTTAAGTATAGCTCTGGTATTCTCAGTTCACCTGTCTATTCAACAAATAAAAGGGAGTTCTATCTATCAATATCTATGGTCTTGGACCATCAATAATGATTTTTCCTTAGAATTTGGATACTTGATCGACCCCCTTACTTCTATTATGTTAATACTAATTACTACTGTGGGAATCTTGGTTCTTATTTATAGTGACGATTATATGTCTCACGATGAGGGATATTTGAGATTTTTCATTTATATAAGTTTTTTTAATACTTCCATGTTGGGATTGGTTACTAGTTCCAATTTGATACAAATTTATTTTTTTTGGGAACTTGTGGGAATGTGTTCCTATTTATTGATAGGCTTTTGGTTTACACGCCCAATTGCAGCGAGTGCTTGTCAAAAAGCTTTTGTAACTAATCGTGTAGGGGATTTTGGTTTGTTATTAGGAATTTTAGGTTTTTTTTGGATAACAGGTAGTTTAGAGTTTCGGGATTTGTTCAAAATAGCTAATAACTGGATTCCTAATAATGGGATTAATTCATTACTTACTACTTTGTGTGCTTTTTTATTATTTCTTGGTGCAGTTGCAAAATCTGCACAATTCCCTCTTCACGTATGGTTACCTGATGCTATGGAAGGACCCACTCCCATTTCGGCTCTTATACACGCAGCAACTATGGTTGCTGCGGGGATTTTTCTTCTAGCTCGACTTCTTCCTCTTTTCATATCCCTACCTTTGATAATGAGTTTCATTTCCTTAGTAGGTACAATAACACTTTTCTTAGGAGCGACTTTAGCTCTTGCTCAGAGAGATATTAAAAGAAGCTTAGCCTATTCTACAATGTCTCAATTGGGTTATATGATGTTAGCTCTAGGTATAGGTTCTTATCAAGCAGCTTTATTCCATTTGATCACTCATGCTTATTCGAAAGCTTTATTGTTCTTGGGATCCGGATCCGTTATTCATTCAATGGAACCTCTTGTTGGATATTCACCAGATAAAAGTCAGAATATGGTTCTTATGGGTGGTTTAAAAAAATATGTTCCTATTACAAGAACGACTTTTTTATTGGGTACACTTTCTCTTTGTGGTATTCCACCTCTTGCTTGCTTCTGGTCCAAAGATGAAATCCTTAGTAATAGTTGGTTGTATTCACCTTTTTTTGGAATAATAGCTTCTTTTACTGCAGGATTAACTGCATTTTATATGTTTCGAATATATTTACTTACTTTTGATGGGTATTTGCGTGTTCATTTTCAAAATTACAGTAGTACTAAAGAAGGTTCGTTGTATTCAATATCCTTATGGGGAAAAAGCATACCCAAAGGAGTCAATAGAGATTTTGTTTTATCAACAATGAACAATGGAGTTTCTTTTTTTTCACAAAATATACCCCAAATTCCTGGTAATACAAGAAATAGGATAGGATTTTTTAGTACTTCCTTTGGAGCTAAAAAAACTTTTGTCTATCCTCGCGAAACTGGAAATACTATGCTATTTCCTCTTCTTATATTACTGCTTTTTACTTTGTTCATTGGATCCATAGGAATCCATTTTGATAATGGAGTAATGGATAACGGAACATCAGAGTTAACCATATTATCAAAGTGGCTAGCCCCTTCGATAAGCTTTTTCCAGGAAAGTTCTAATTCTTCCATAAATTCATATGAATTTCTCACTAATGCTATTTCTTCTGTAAGTTTAGCTATTTTTGGTCTATTCATAGCATATATATGCTATGGATCCGCTTATTCTTTTTTTCAGAATTTGAATTTAAAAAATTCCCTTGTAAAAGGGAATCCAAAAAAGAACTTTTTGGATCAAGTAAAAAAAAAGGTATACAGCTGGTCATATAATCGCGGTTATATAGATGTTTTCTATACTAAGTTCTTTATTCTGGGTATAAGAAGATTTTCCGAACTAACGCATTTTTTTGATAAAAGTGTTATTGATGGAATTATCAATGGAGTGGGTCTTGCTGGTTTTTGTATAGGAGAAGAAATTAAATATGTGGGGGGAGGGCGAATATCGTCTTATCTATTCTTTTTTTTATGTTATGTATCCTTGTTCATATTCTTTTTTCTTCCTTAATTCATTATTCCATGAATTCCTCAAAACGAGGCTCATCAAAATGCAAAATCTAAGACTACTATAAGACTACTAATAAAATAAGAAAAAAATTCGAACGATTAAATTACTTCTCCCGAATATCCAACTGACTTATTAATTTCTTATAACGTACTCTATTTTTCTTTGCCAAATAAGCCAGCAAACGTTGACGTTTTCCCAAAAGTCTTCGTAGACCTCTTTCCGATGAAAAATCTTTTTTGTGTAATTCCAAATGTGAAGCAAGTCTCCGTATCTTATTGGTGAAACTGAATACTTGAAATTCAACAGAACCCTTGTTTTCTTGTTTTTCTTCTTTAACCATAAATCAAAAAATTTTTCTACCTCCTTTCTTTTTCATGTATTTTTCTGATCAGGAAAAATAAAAAATTATGTCAGTTATTTTGAAGTTATTCGAATCTCGTACACACAAAAATTTGCAATTATTCATCTACTGCTGGAATCTAGAATTTGGATTTATTTTATCGATGCAAATTGGATTTGGATAGAAGGGTACATTCTTTTATTTTAGATAGAAGAAATGTTTCTTCTATCTAAAATAAAAGAATTTTGCTGATTTATTTATTGCTATATCCAATTTATAGAATTGATACACCATTTAATTGATATCATTTAGCAAAATGAAACACAGCATATGCATCCATCTTTCGGCTCGAGAATTTCACGGGAGAGAGATATAGTATAAGAAATAGGCTATTAAGTAACTCTAAATGAATTGTGGATACATCTGTATCCTTAACATACTGAAACGACTGCCATTATTCGTATCAAAGCAATAGCGATTCATAAAAGCAAAATCTTGTAATCAATGGTGGGCCAATAATGAATTTTTTTGCATATGTATTAAGACGCTTGGTCTGATTTCGAAATTGTCCAGAGTTTTTTATGTTGTTTTCCTTGCAAAATGGTGGATCTCCTTCCGTAACTTTCCAATTACGAGTACGAGAATTGAAAGACATGAAAATTCTCAATTCTCTACAGCGTCTAGGAGATAGATAGAATATTTTCAGGAACAAGAAAATCAGAAGAATCTTTTTCTCTATTCACTACCATTCCGCGTCTTCGACTTCTATTAGTTTCTTTTCTTCTTTAATGCAATAGCTATAGTTTGATATAGAATCCATTTCTCAAAGTAATGGAAACCATTCTCTTATAGGAAATGGTTCGAAAATCGCTATTCCACCTTTTAGGTTTAGGTATCGTGAAAAGTGATACCTGTGAAGATCGTGCATTTCAGTCACATTCAGATCCGTTTTTCGAGTTCATGATATAACCAAATTGGATGGATCTTCCACCCGTTTAGCTAAGAAAGAATAGATGCGGAGGTGGATAATAGATCGATATGAAGATCATGAGCTGCCCCATAATGAAACCACCAGTAGTCGCGAATATCTCCTTCTTCCCTAACCCAAGATTGGAGAAAGAAGATCTAAGAGGGATCTATGTAGAATGTGGTCAGAAATCCATAATAGAGTCCGACCACAACGACCGAATTAATTATCCTCATTGAGAAACTTAGACTACTAAGTAGAAAAGATTTGAAAATCATG